AATCCCCTACACGGTTAGTTACAAATGCTTTTTGACAAGCATTTGCCGCAGGAGGTCGCGTAAACCAAAAACCTATTAACAGATAGGAACACATTCCAACCAATTCCCAAAAAAAATAAATTTGTATCAAATTTGAACTAGTAACTAATCCCAACATGGAAGTACTGAAAAAACTCATATAAGCAAAAAATCTCAAGTATCCTTGATCGTGAGCCATATAATTATCACTATAAATAAGAACCATGATTCCAACAGTAGTGATTAACATTGACATAATAGAAGTAAGTGGATCGATCAAGCAGCCGAATTCTAAAGAAAAATCATTATCGAGTGTCCAAGACCATACATATTGGTGGATAGAACTGCTATTTATTTGCTGAATAGACAGATTAGTTGAAAAAATCATGACTATACTTAACAATAAAATACTTGGAAAAGCCCACAGACGACGAAGATTTTTTGTTGCTGTCGGAAAAAGAAGAAGTCCCACTCCTATTAACATAGGAACTGGAAGTGGAACGAAAGGTAAAATCCACCCATATTGATATGTTTGTTGCATAAGAAAATTTAAATTCGTAATTAATATTAATTCTTTCCGATTTAATTTATCGGATTTTACTTCTTTTGAAAGGGGTCAATAAAAAGATGAAAATATGTACTAACATAAATATAAAAATATAGAATTTTTTGATTTCTTTTTATTTATTCTTTCTTAATTTCTTCTAAATATTTCAAATATTCAAATCAAGAAGGTCCAATTGGTCAAATCATATGAAAGACAAAGATTAATTATGAGTCTCCTTCGAATTTGAAAATTCAAGTCAAATTTTGACAAGTTACTCAAAATATTCTTCTTTTTTTTAGAAAAATTTTATGTGATTTTACCATATCGTTTATAGTTCATTCTTTTTATAATTTTAGAAAAAAATTATCTAGAAAAGCGCAGATTTTTTTGAACAATAGATGTCTTTCACATCCATCTATACCAATGAGTAATCTCTTAATTTTTATTAAAATGGCAGTTCCAAAAAAACGTACTTCTGCATCAAAAAAGCGTATTCGTAAAAATTTTTGGAAAAGGAAAGGCTGTTGGGCGGCGTTAAAAGCATTTTCTTTAGGAAAATCTCTTTCTACCGGGACTTCAAAAAGTTTTTTTGTGCGACAAACAAATAAAATCAAAAAATAAGTTATTAAGAAATAAAGCGGAAACCTTAGAACAATATAAATCGACCTGATTCAAAAAGGGAACCCTTCCATTTCAAAAAAAAATTCCCCAATTCCATTTCCTATTGATTAATTCACCAGGAAATGGAATTCTTTTGTTTACTTTAACCTAATTTAAACAAAGTTTTTTTAACAAAAAAATACAAGATACTCGATTGATATTTTAGTATATTTTCTTTCCAGGACGAGAGTCTTCTTTTTCCCATCAATCTATTTGTACTAGAATATTTTCTTTTTTGTACAACTTGCTTACTTTTGGATTTTATATATATTCTTATATAGAGCCCATATAGCTCTCGTCAGCAATTCACGAAAAAATACTTAATGAAAACATTCTGGATAAATATGTGTGAATTTGGAAAAATCGAAAATACTTTTTGTTCATTGATAAAACTTATTTTGGGGTTGTACTTTTTTAAATGAAAATCAAATAAATCAAAAACGGTAAATTAAAAGAAAAATGGGGGCTTAATTCATAGTAAGACTTGCTGGTTTTACAAGAGTTCCAACGGAAAAGAGTCTAAAATGCACAACAAAAGGAAAACCCTAAACTAAAATAATGAACCTTCAAGTACATATTTATTTTTATTCATCGATTTGAATCTTTTCTAGAAAATATTGCACCCAATAGAATTCTTAAATCTAGACGATTTCTTATTCATAGGCTATTATGGGGTCAAGACAAGCCGCTATGGTGAAATTGGTAGACACGCTGCTCTTAGGAAGCAGTGCTAGAGCATCTCGGTTCGAGTCCGAGTGGCGGCATAGCATGTCATCTCCTAAAAAAAGAAAATAGATCCTATAATGAATAATAATGAATTCAATTTCCGATTTCGATTTTATAATTAAGGAACTTTCTTTTATGATATTTTCAACTTTAGAGCATATATTAACTCATATTTCTTTTTCGATTGTTTCAATTCTAATTACAATTCATTTGATAACCTTTTTTGTTGATGAAATCGGAAAACTATATGATTCATCCCAAAAGGGCATGATAATGATCTTTTTGTGTATAACAGGATTATTAATTTCTCGTTGGATTTATTCAAAACATTTTCCACTAAGTGATTTATATGAATCGTTAATCTTCCTTTCGTGGAGTTTTTCTTTTATTTATATCGTTCCATATTTCAAAAAAGATAAAAATGTTCTAAACACAATAATTAGTCCAAGTGCTATTTTTTCCCAGGGTTTTGCTACCTCAGGTCTTTTAACTGAAATACACGAATCCAAAATATTAGTACCCGCCCTTCAGTCCGAGTGGTTAATAATGCACGTAAGTATGATGATATTAGGATATGTGGCCCTTTTATGTGGATCATTATTATCAATATCACTTCTAGTCATTACAGTTAGAAAAAATAGAAGATTTTTTTCTACAAATAATCATTTATTAAATTTAAATGAGTCATTTTTACTTGATAAAGTCGAATACATGAATGAAGGAAAAAATGTTTTACAAAAAACTTCTTTTTTTTCTCCAATAAATTATTATAAGTCGCAATTGATTCAACAATTGGATTATTGGAGTTATCGGGTTATTAGTCTAGGATTTCTCTTTTTAACCATAGGGATTCTTTCTGGAGCAGTATGGGCTAACGAAGCATGGGGATCCTATTGGAGTTGGGACCCAAAAGAAACTTGGGCCTTTATTACTTGGATCATATTTGCAATTTATTTACATACTCAAACAAATATAAAATTGAAGGGTACAAATTCAGCAATTGTAGCATTTATTGGATTTCTTATAATTTGGATATGCTATTTTGGAGTAAATCTATTAGGAATAGGATTACATAGTTATGGTTCATTTACATTAACATCTAATTAAATAAAAAATGGGGTTTTTACTACTTACCAATAGGAAAGTATACAACGCATATGAATATCACTTTGTGTGAACTAGCGAGAGTTCCGCGAATCAAAGTCATGGAGCTCTCGCTAGTTCTAGTTCAAATTCATTTTTTTTTACTTAACACAAGAGAAGAAAAAGTCCCCTTTTTTTCATTGTACAACGAACCCTTTTGTAAACAATAAGATCGCTTTTTTTCATTTTTTTATCAATAAAAAAGTGATTTATAAAAAGAATTAGATAGGATAACTTCAACCTTTTCAACTGATAGTGAAAGAACGAAATCTGGGTATATACCAATACCGAGTACGGGTAAAAAAATAGAGATTGAAAGAAATAACTCTCGCGGACCAGAATCAAAAAAATAAGAGTTTGGGCCGTTAAATATCTTGTATCCATAGAACATCTGGCGTAACATAGATAATAAATAAATAGGGGTTAATATAATTCCAATTGCCATTACAAAAGTAATTAGGATTTTTGTCATTAAAAGATATTTTGGACTAGTAACTAATCCAAAAAATACTATTAATTCGGCAACAAAACCACTCATACCTGGTAATGCGAGGGAGGCCATCGAAAAACTACTGAACATCGTGAACATTTTTGGCATTGGGATAGCTATTCCGCCCATTTCATCAAGATAAAGAAGACGTATTCTATCATAAGTTGTTCCGGCCAAGAAAAAAAGCGCAGCACCGATAAATCCATGAGAGATTATTTGTAAAAGGGCTCCGTTGAGCCCCATATCCGTGATAGAACCGATTCCTATAATTATAAAACCCATATGAGATACAGAGGAATAGGCTATTCTTTTTTTTAAATTCCGTTGACCCAGAGATGTTGAAGCTGCATAGATTATTTGCATTGCGCCCACTATTATCAACCAAGGAGAAAATAGAGAATGAGCATGAGGAAATAATTCCATATTGATCCGAACTAATCCATACGCTCCCATTTTTAATAAGATTCCGGCTAGAAGCATACAAGTACTATAATGCGCTTCTCCGTGGGTATCTGGTAACCATGTATGTAGGGGTATGATTGGTAATTTGACAGCAAAAGCAAGAAAAAATCCAATATAAAATAATATTTCCAAGGCCACAGGATAGGACTGATTAGCCACTATTTCAAAATTTAATGTTGGTTCAGTAGAACTATATAAACCGACGCCTAGAACTCCCATTAAAAGAAAAATAGAACCCCCTGCCGTGTACAAAATAAATTTTGTAGCCGAATATAGACGCTTTTTTCCTCCCCACATGGATACAAGTAGATAAACGGGAATTAATTCTAACTCCCACATGAGAAAAAAAAGTAAAAGATCTCGAGAAGAAAATAATCCTATTTGTCCACTGTACATTGCTAACATGAGGAAATGAAATAATCGAGAATCTCGAGTAACCGGCCAAGCCGCTAAAGTAGCTAAAGTAGTGATGAATCCCGTTAGTAAAATGGGTCCTATAGAGAGTCCGTCTATTCCTAATCTCCAATGAAAATCCAAAAAAAGGATCCATTTATAATCCTCCATTAGTTGGATTAATGGGTCATCTGATTGAAAATGATAGCAAAATCCATAAGTCGTTAGAAGAAGCTCTAATATACATATACAAATAGTATACCAGCGTATTACTCTATTTCCCCTATGTGGAAGAAAAAAAACGAAGCAACCTGCAAATATTGGCAAAACTACAATTATTGTTAAATAAGGAAAATGGTTCGTGGTAAAGACAAGATACGCTTGGGCCAAAAAAATCCGTGCTCAAAATAAAATTCAATTGAGCACGGATTTTGTCGGTAAAAAAAAAAAAGAAAAATGGATTCAAGTAGAGTTTTATGCAATGTATCAATAAGCTAGACCCATACTGCGAGTTGTTTCATGCCATAAATAAACCCGAACACTCAAAAAATCCGTTGGACA